GATACACCCAATACATCGAAACTCATTGCCCATGGATAAAGAAAGACTGTTTCAACATCAAAAACAACAAAAACTAGAGCAAACATGTAATAGCGGATTCGGAATTGTAACCAAGCATCCCCCATCGGTTCTATGCCCGATTCATAACTAGAGAGCTTCTCTGGTCCTTCACTAATCGGGGCCAAAACTCCGGAAATTAGAAATGCCAAAATAGGAATAACACTTGATATTATTAGAAATGCCCAGAAAATATCATATTCGTAAAGCAGAAACATAGAAGCACTCCTATTAATGTGGAATATACCGAATTAGTTAATTCAAATTGGAATTCTCAATTCATCCATAACTGCATTAGTCGAAACAACAATTTTGATCAAACCACATAGTTTCGTTTGTTTACTTGTTGTGGGTCATGTATCGTCTCAAGATTCATCCAACGGAATCCCACTTACACTTACTTCGATTCTATTTAGATATGGTGTAGGCATATAATGCTATTATACAAATCAAACTCTCTCCTACCTTGCCTCGGGTTTTCTATCAAACAAAAAAAGGAATTAAGGAATTTTTTTTAAAGACTATTTTAAATAATATGAATTGAAATTGAAATAATATTCAAACAATATTATTCAAATAAGATTAAATGAAATATTAAACATAAATAATTTCAATATTCTATTAATATAATAGAGCCAAAGAGGAGGTCTGGCCCATTTTTTCTCTCTCTCTCTTTTTTTTTTTCTTAGTGATTTAGAATATAGTCAGTAGTCAGATGTAATAGAATTTCTAGGAATTTCCATCTCGGGATTTATGGTATATTCTACGTGGCTGTGTTGGTGTATTCTTTTCATTAAGATCCGGATAGAGGATTATTGTTTCTATTGATTTGATACGGATACGAAAACAGAATGCGTCGACCGATTCGATTCTCTCTCCCTGTCCCAGATTTATACTTAATTGATTTGATTCAATCCATTGAATTGTGAGGAACCCTTCCCTTACATATAAAAACTCATGGGTTCCTATACCCAAATTAGGAAACTTTGGACCTGTACTACCCCGGCCCCGGCTTTACCCCCGAGTTAGAAGTCTTGAAAGAATCATTTCAGACCCATTTCTAGGACTAAAGATCGTGATTTGGAATGACTCGAAATACTTATTTATTTAATGTAATAATAACACCTAGCAGGACCAACCAACGAGTTAGGTTTCGTGACAACAAAAAACGTTTCTTTTGAAGCAAACCTAAAAAATGGGGCATAGTTTAATGGTAGAGTCGGCTGAATCGTAAATGATTTACAGAAGATACTTCGAATGGAATCATGCGTTGTCGAACGATTCGATAGACAAAATCTTCCCATCCCAAAACCAACTCATAGAACATAGAAATAGAAGAGGGTGCGTTGATACATTTAGGACCAATTCATTGTCTCTAAAACAATGAATTGGGATTGTTGTTCTGCCAAAAGGCGATACGTCGGGGGATTCCTAACTCATCCAAGTTCAAATGGGCCCTAATCTTTTTAGATAAAGTCTGCATTGGTAGAATTGGAATGATGAACAAATTGGATTGGGTAGATTGGAATAAAAAAAAATAAGTTATAAGTTTAAGTATTGTACAGAAAAATGACTACTTGCTTTGCTAAGCCGGTTATACGAAGAAAAGCCTATTGTACAATGAAACTTACCAAAGATCTTCGTTTTTGAAACTCTGGCTTTTCTACAAATACAAGAACAAGAATAGGTTCTAGATAATGTGACTTACTATTAGATTGAATTTGGATTTGATTTGGTTGGGTCAGGTTGGAGTTTTTCTTGAGCCAGGCTCATGTTATGATTTTGACTTCATAAATTGACTTGGGTATACCAAAGCAAAGGTGTATCACTAAATTTTGGATCATGGACAAATAAAAGAGGAAAAAGGCCGTATGTCATTCACAGACGAAGATTAATGAAGAAGAATGGGTTTGTTTATCCGAGATTTGAAAATACCGATCCGATTGGATCCATTGGAATAAATTATTGTTTTCAAGCCCCGAGGGATCTCCGTGATCCTGTGGGAATGATTCCATTTCTATGGAACAATCAACCGGCCGGTCACACGCACTAATTAGGAAATGAATACAAAAATGTATAGGGCTATACGGACTCGAACCGTAGACCTTCTCGGTAAAACAGATCAAACTTATTATTATCGAAATGATTCGAACTGTTTCAAAGACCCAACATGCGTTTTTTTTTGCATTGGGCTCTTTCATTAACTGATAAAAAGATCGGCTAGTCCACCATATTTTTTCTTGACAGGAAGATAACGAGATGGCTCCATGCGCTCGGATTCATTATTTGAATTCTGATCCGGGAGCAATACCAAAGTGTTTCAAAGAAGGGTTACCCTGACGTAGGTCTGCCTCCGGCCTAGATCAACCTAAGTTAAATGGAGTCTCTATCAATCCGCCCCAAGAGTCAAATATGATACTTCATACACCTTAAAGTTCATAGG